TCACTAAGGATATTCCGCATTTAGAGGCTCGTTTACTCCGAAATTTAGACAGAAATGGAATTGTGATGCTGGGATCTTGGATAGAAACAGGTGATATCTTAGTAGGTAAATTAACACCTCAGACAGCGAGCGAATCTTCATATGCCCCGGAGGATAGATTATTACGAGCTATACTTGGCATTCAGGTATCCACTTCAAAAGAAACTTCTCTCAGACTCCCTATAGGGGGAAGGGGTCGAGTTATTGATGTTAGATGGATCCATAGAAAAGGGGTTTCCAATTCTAATCCAGAAAAGATTCGTGTATATATTTCACAGAAACGTGAAATCAAAGTAGGTGATAAAGTAGCTGGAAGGCATGGGAATAAGGGTATAATTTCTAAGATTTTGTCTAGACAAGATATGCCCTATTTGCAAGATGGAACGCCCGTTGATATGGTATTCAATCCATTAGGAGTCCCCTCACGAATGAATGTGGGACAGATATTTGAATGTTCGCTCGGGTTAGCGGGGGATCTGCTAAAGAAACATTATAGAATAGGGCCCTTTGATGAGAGATATGAGCAAGAGGCCTCAAGAAAACTAGTGTTTTCTGAATTATATGAAGCCAGTAAGCAAACAAAAAATCCATGGGTATTTGAACCCGAATATCCGGGAAAAAGCAGAATCTTTGATGGAAGAACAGGAGATCTTTTTGAACAACCTGTTCTAATAGGAAAGTCCTATATCCTAAAATTAATTCATCAAGTTGATGATAAAATCCATGGACGTTCCAGTGGGCATTACGCACTTGTTACACAACAACCCCTTAGAGGGAGGGCCAAACAAGGGGGACAAAGAGTAGGAGAAATGGAAGTTTGGGCTCTAGAGGGATTTGGTGTTGCTCATATTTTACAAGAGATGCTTACTTATAAATCTGATCATATTAGAGCTCGTCAAGAAGTACTTGGTGCTACGATTATTGGATCAACAGTACCTAACCCAGAGGGTGCTCCAGAATCTTTTCGATTGCTCGTTCGAGAACTACGATCTTTGGCCCTGGAACTGAATCATTTCCTTGTATCTGAAAAGAACTTCCAGATGAATAGGAAGGAAGCTTGATCTCAATGAATCAGAATTTCTATTCTATGATCGACCAGTATAAACATCAACAACTTCGAATTGGACCAGTTTCCCCTCAACAAATCAGGGCTTGGGCAAAAAAGATTCTACCCAATGGAGAGATAGTTGGAGAGGTGACAAAACCCTATACTTTTCATTATAAAACTAATAAACCGGAGAAAGATGGATTGTTTTGTGAAAGAATTTCTGGACCCATAAAAAGTGGGATTTGTGCTTGTGGAAATTACCGAGGGATTGGGGCTGAAAAAGAAGACCCGAAATATTGTGAAGAATGCGGGGTGGAATTTGTTGATTCTCGGATACGAAGGTACCAAATGGGATACATCAAACTGACATGTCCAGTGACTCATGTGTGGTATTTGAAACGTCTTCCTAGTTATATTGCGAATATTTTAGATAAGCCCCTTAGGGAATTAGAGGGCCTAGTATATTGCGATGTGTGATTTGATCAAAATTTTCATTTGACAGATTTGGACTGAGAAACTGTCATCCCATTGAATCTGATTGGGATGCCCCCGGCTCTGACATGTATCTTGAGAGGAGGAACATGAAGCTCAGAATTATGGGTGCATTCAAGACTTAAAAATGGAAGAAAAGGGGAATTGATCCATGGTCGATTCCGTAACAGATAATATAGGAATAGTTAGTTATACCTCGTGAAAAAAAGACTTTTTGTGGAATTAGACATTCCATTTTTTTTGAGAAAGAAAATCTCAAGCGCAAGTGAATATGGCATGGTTACGGGAGCTTATCTATCGCATATATGCTTCAAGGGATATCATGGCACATAACCATCGAGGTGAGTAGAGACCTAAAAAAGATCGAATGGAACAATACAATATATAGACAAATAAATCCTTTACGAGTCCCACAATATTCCTTTCAGGGGATTCATCATTTGAGGGGAAGTAGACTACTCAATAACTTCACATTTCCTTTTTTTCGTAAACAACATAAAAAAAAAGGAAAAAGGATTAGAGTGAAAATAAAAAAAAAAAAAAAGATAAGAATGAATCAATGAAAGGCTGGTCCTTATTGGGAACTTGAGTAAAGAGTAGCTTTTTGTAGGGTTTTCTCGAACAAAGTTTAAAAAGAAGAAGAACCCCTTTCTTTATTTGGTGTAACTACTTGAGCCGGATGAGAGGAAACCTTCACGTCCGATTGTGAGGGGGGGAATCCAATACTATAGGAACCTATCTCAATTTTTCTTTTGCTAGGTCCATAGCTAAAAAACCTACTTTCTTACGATTACGAGGTTCATTCGAATATGAAATCCAATCCTGGAAATACAGCATCCCACTCTTTTTTACTACTGAAGGTTTTGAGACATTTCGAAACCGAGAAATCTCTACGGGGGCAGGTGCTATCAGAGAACAATT